ATCCTTTTAGATAGTCCTTTGTGGATCTGGTGGAGACTGGATCAACGCGTCGTTGGATCAAGAGAAGTTCCCATAGAAGTTCAATATGAATCTTTTGGTAATTATAATGAGATTTATAAGCACTATCGAGTAGTAGGAAGTGTAAAAAGAGAAAATCGTTGTATATACATTCGAACTACTGTTGGTCATATTTCTTTTTATCGAGAAATAGAAGAAGCCATACAGGGGTTTTGGCAAGCCTACTCATAATATCTAACTCATATGCTATATAAAAACTAACAAATTCTATTAGCGATGCCCATACTCGTGGAAATTTGAGTCTCCCCCAATTTCACTGGTATGACATAATTTCTTAATTTCTGTGTGAATCAAGATTGAGGAAAGGAAGTTTTCGAATCACTGACCCAGGCCCATTGTGGAATTTTACTCAGCAGAACATGGGGGTCCTTATGGCAGAACGGACCAATCTGGTCTTTCACAATAAGGTGATAGATGGAACTGCTATGAAACAACTTATTAGCAGATTAATAGATCATTTCGGAATGGCATATACATCACATATCCTGGATCAAGTGAAGACTTTGGGTTTCCAGCGAGCCACCGCTACATCTATTTCATTAGGAATTGATGATCTTTTAACAATACCATCTAAGGGATGGTTAGTTCAAGACGCTGAACAACAAAGTTTTCTTTTAGAGAAAAACCATCATTATGGGAATGTACATGTGGTAGAAAAATTACGTCAATCCATTGAGATATGGTATGCTACAAGTGAATATTTGAGACAAGAAATGAATCCTAATTTTCGGATGACTGATCCCTCTAATCCAGTCTATCTAATGTCCTTTTCGGGGGCTAGAGGAAATGCATCTCAAGTACACCAATTAGTAGGTATGAGAGGATTAATGTCAGATCCTCAAGGACAAATGATTGATTTACCCATTCAAAGCAATTTGCGCGAAGGGCTTTCTTTGACAGAATATATAATTTCTTGCTACGGAGCCCGCAAAGGAGTTGTAGATACTGCTGTACGAACATCAGATGCTGGATACCTCACGCGTAGGCTTGTTGAAGTAGTTCAACACATTCTTATACGTAGAACGGATTGTGGTACTTTCCGAGGTATTTCCGTGAGTCCTCAAAATGGTATGACGGAAAATACTTTTGTCCAAACACTAATTGGTCGTGTATTAACAGACGATATATATATCGGTCTACGATGCATTGCCACTCGAAATAAAGATATTGGAATTGAGCTTGTCAATCGATTCATAACATTTCGAGCACACCCAATATATATTAGAACCCCTTTTACTTGTAGGAGTACATCTTGGATCTGTCAATTATGTTATGGCCGGAGCCCTACTCATGGTGACCTGGTCGAGTTGGGAGAAGCCGTAGGCATTATTGCGGGTCAATCAATCGGGGAACCGGGGACTCAACTAACATTAAGAACTTTTCATACCGGTGGAGTATTCACAGGTGGTACTGCCGAACATGTACGAGCTCCCTCTAATGGAAAAATAAAATTTGATGAGGATTTGGTTCATCCCATACGTACCCGTCATGGGCATCCTGCTTTTATATGTTTTATAGATTTGTATGTAACTATAGAGAGTCGAGATATTCTACATAATGTGAATATTCCAACAAAGAGTTTGATTTTAGTTCAAAATAATCAATATGTAGAATCAGAACAAGTGATTGCCGAGATTCGTGCCGGAACATCCACTTTTCATTTTAAAGAGAGGGTTCAAAAACATATTTATTCTGAGTCGGAAGGAGAAATGCACTGGAGTACTGATGGCTATCATGTGCCCAAATATCCATATAGTAATGTTCATCTATTACCAAAAACAAATCATTTATGGATATTAGCAGGAGGTATATGTAGATCCAATATAGTGTCTTTTTCACTCCACAAGGATCAAGATCAAATGAATGCTAATTCTTTTTTTGTCGAAGAAAGAAATATCTTTGATCTCTCACTGACTAATGATAAAATAAGACATAAATTGTTGGATACTTTTGGTAAAAAAGATAGGGAAATTCTTAACTATTCAAAACCTTCTAGAATAATATTTAACGGTCATTGGAATTTCATAGATCCTTCTACTTCTATTCGTCAAGAGAATTCCGATGATTACTTGGCGAAAAAGCGAAGAAATAGATTCGTGATTCTCTTACAATATGATCAAGAACGAGAAAAGAAACTAATACCCTGTTTTGGTATTTCGATGAAAATACCTATAAAAGGTATTTTACGTAGAAATAGTATTCTTGCTTATTTTGATGATCCGCGATACAGAAGAAGCAGTTCGGGAATTACTAAATATGGGATTGTAGAAGTAGATTCAAAGGTAAAAAAAGAAGATTTGATTGAGTATCGAGGAACAAAAGAATTTAGTCTGAAATACCAAAAGGAAATGAAAGTAGATCAATTTTTTTTTATTCCCGAAGAAGTGCATATCTTACCCGGATCTTCGTCCATAATGGTTCGGAACAATAGTATTGTTGGAGTAGATACACGACTTGCTTTAAATAGAAATACAAGAAGTCGAGTAGGTGGATTAGTTCGAGTGGAGAGAAAAAAAAAAAGTATGGAACTGAAAATTTTTTCTGGAAATATTCATTTTCCTGGAGAGATGGATAAAATATCTAAGCACAGCGGCATTTTGATACCACCAGGAATGGAAAAAAAAAATTATAAAGGATCAAAAAAATTGAAAAATTGGATCTATGTCCAACGGATCACACCTAAAAAAAAAAAATATTTTGTTTTGGTTCGACCCGTAGTCACATATGAAATAGCTGATGGGATTAATTTAGCAACACTTTTCTCTCAGGATCTCTTGCAGGAAAAGGATAATGTCCAACTTCGAATTGTCAATTATATACTTTATGGAAATGGCAAGTCAATTCGAGGAATTTCTCACACAAATATTCAATTAGTTCGAGCTTGCTTAGTATTGAATTGGGACCAAGAAAAAAGGGGTTCTATAGAAGAAGAAGAGATTCATGCTTCTTTTGTTAAAATAAGGGCAAATGATCTGCTTCGTTATTTCATCCGAATTGAGTTAGTAAAGTCCACTATTTTGTATACCATAAAAAGGTATGATATGGCAGGTTCAGGATTTATTTCCAATAAGATATTAGATCGTATCCATATAAATCCTTTTGATTCCAAGGCGAAGATTCTATCAATTCCCCAACATCAGGGAATTCTTGGTACGTTGTTGAATCGAAATAAGGAATGCAAATCTTTCATAATTTTGTCATCATCTAATTGTTCTCGAATTGGTCCCTTCAATACTTCGAGATATAATAATGCGACAAAAGAATTGGATCCTCTGACTCCAATTAGGGATTTGTTGGGTCCCTTAGGTACTATTGTGCCTAAAATAGTAAATTTTTGTTCATCTTCCTCCTATTTAAGAACTTCTAATCAAGTATTTTTAAATAAATATTTGTTACTTGAAAATTTTCAACAGACTTTACAAGTGCTTCAAGTACTTCCATTTCAATACTTTTTCCTAGATGAAAATAGAAGGATTTCTAATTCCGATCCCTGCAGTAACATCATTTGGAATTTATTCCATTTGAATTGGTGTTTTCTCCCTTACAATTCTTGTGAAGAGACATGGAAAATAATTAGCCTTGGACAATTCCTTTGTGAAAATGTATGTCTATTGAAATATGGATCACGCATAAAAAAATCTGGTCAAATTTTCATTGTTCATGTTGACTCTTTAGTTATAAGATCAGCTAAGCCCTATTTGGTCACTCCAGGAACAACTGTTCATGGCCATTATGGGGAAACCTTTTATGAAGGAGATAGATTAATTACATTTCTATATGAAAAATCGAGATCCGGTGACATAACGCAAGGTCTTCCAAAAGTGGAACAAATCTTAGAAGTTCGTTCAATTTATTCAATATCGATGAACCTTGAAAAGAGAATTGAAGGTTGGGACGAACGTATCCGAAGGATTCTTGGGATCCCCTGGGGATTCTTGATTGGAGCTGAACTAACCATAGCCCAAAGTCGTATCTCTTTGGTTAATAAGATCCAAAAAGTTTATCGATCTCAGGGGGTACAGATTCATAATAAACATATAGAGATTATTGTACGTCAAGTAACATCAAAAGTGTTGGTTTCAGAAGATGGAATGTCTAATGTTTTTTCACCTGGGGAATTAATAGGATTGTTGCGAGCAGAGCGAGCAGGGCGTATTTTGGACGAAGCAATCTGTTATCGGGCAATCTTATTGGGAATAACGAAGTCATCTCTTAATACTCAAAGTTTCATATCCGAAGCGAGTTTTCAAGAAACTGCTCGAGTTTTAGCAAAAGCTGCTCTACGAGGTCGTATTGATTGGTTGAAAGGCCTGAAAGAGAACGTTATTCTGGGGGGGATTATACCGGTTGGTACCGGGTTCAAAAAATTAGTACATCGTTCAAAGCAAGATAAAAACATTCATTTGAAAATGAAAAGAAAAAGGAAGAATCTATTCGAGTTAGAAATGAGAAATATTCTTTTACACCATAGAGAATTCTTTTGTTCTTGCACCCCAAACAATTTCCATGAGACATCAGACCAATCATTTACGTATACATAATGTAATTTAGTAATTCCTAATAAGAAGTTCGTTTTTTTGATTTGAACTCTCTGGTCCAATTATGGATTTGGTAATCAATGAAAAAAAAATAATAAAGAATGAAATGAAATTGATGGTTTGGGTCGTAAATCAATGGTCAATCCTGGTAAAAGGTTCCGTCGGAACAATTCTTTATTTCACAGGGTACTGAATCTCTTTGAAAAAAAAAAGAGAAAGTGTGGGAAAATGGAAAGACGATATTGGAACATCAATTTGGAAGAAATGATGGAAGCAGGAGTTCATTTTGGTCATGGTACTAAGAAATGGAATCCTCAAATGGCTCCTTACATCTCTGCAAAGCGTAAAGGTATTCATATTACAAATCTTACTCTAACTGCTCATTTTTTATCAGAAGCCTGCGATTTAGTTTTTGATGCAGCAAGTAGGGGGAAAAAATTCTTAATCGTTGGCACCAAAAATAAAGCAGCGGATTTAGTAGCATCAGCAGCAATAAGGGCTCGATGTCATTATGTTAATAAAAAATGGCTAGGGGGTATGTTAACGAATTGGTCTACTACAGAAACAAGACTTCAGAAATTTAGGGATTTAAGAGCAGAACAAAATATGGGGAAACTCAACCGTCTCCCTAAAGGAGATGCGGCAATGTTAAAGAGAAAATTATCTACCTTGCAAACATATTTGGGTGGGATCAAATATATGGCGGGATTGCCCGATATTGTAATTATCGTTGATCAGCAAGAAGAATATATGGTTCTTCGAGAATGTGTCATTTTGGGTATTCCGACGATTTGTTTAATCGATACAAATTGTGATCCAAATCTTGCAGATATTTCTATTCCGGCCAATGATGATGCTATAGCTTCGATTCGATTTATTCTTACCAAATTAGTATCTGCAATTTGTGAGGGCCATTCTAGTTATATAAAAAATGTTTGATTATCTTATAATGAAGAATATTTTTAGTTCGTTTTTGGTGAACTTTCTTTGATTGTTACTATTTTAGTTTGCATTTTTTAGAGTTTGAACTATGTTTTGAATAGTGAAGAAAAAATATAAAATGATTGGTATTTTTTTATGTGATTTCTTGGTATCCTAAATATATGATTCATAACTGAAATTAATGAATGAACGTATATTGTATATTAATTGAGAAAGAGATGGTTGAATCAAAATAATTCCTTTTTTAAGTTTGATTTCTGTTAGAGGACAATATGAATGTTATACCAAGTTCCATTAAAACACTCAAAGGGTTATACGATATATCAGGCGTAGAAGTAGGCCAACATTTTTATTGGCAAATAGGAGGTTTACAAATTCATGCCCAAGTACTTATTACTTCTTGGGTTGTAATTGCTATCTTATTAGGTTCAGTCATCATAGCTATTCGGAATCCACAAGAAATTCCGACCAACGGTCAGAATTTCTTCGAATATGTTCTTGAATTTATTCGAGATTTGAGCAAAACTCAGATTGGAGAGGAGTATGGGCCTTGGGTTCCATTTATTGGAACAATGTTCTTATTTATTTTTGTTTCTAATTGGTCAGGTGCTCTTTTACCTTGGAAAATCATAAAGTTACCTCATGGGGAATTAGCTGCGCCCACGAATGATATAAACACTACTGTTGCTTTAGCTTTACCCACGTCAGTGGCATATTTCTATGCGGGTCTTAGCAAAAAAGGATTGGGATATTTCAGGAAATACATTCAACCAACTCCAATACTTTTACCAATTAATATCCTAGAAGATTTCACAAAACCTTTATCTCTTAGTTTTCGACTTTTTGGGAATATATTGGCTGATGAATTAGTAGTTGTTGTTCTTGTTTCTTTAGTGCCTTCAGTAGTTCCTATACCTGTCATGTTTCTTGGATTATTTACAAGTGGTATTCAAGCTCTTATTTTTGCAACCTTGGCTGCGACTTATATAGGTGAATCCATGGAGGGTCATCATTGACTAACTTTCTCATTTTGAAATAGTCTTTTTTTAAGCTTATCCCAATTCAAGCAATGCAGGGTTCAATATAATTCACAGGGTTGTAGAATAAAATGCAAATAGTTGCATCTATTTATGTCTATATGAAGCAAGATATATTCTATTATAATATTCTATTGCAGAAATTGGAAGAGAAAGAGGCCTTAAATCCTTGTGTATGTTTCGAAGAATTGTTTCAAAATAAAATTTAAAAGAAGAAAAATTGCAGGTGATTTACATTATGGAATAAAAAGGTTCTATGTTATTTACTAGTTAGATAGGAATTATCTCGATCTTTTTTTTCTAGTCCACTCCATTTAGATGGATTTCAATATTAGTCCTTTTTCTCTTTTTTCTTTTATTGTGAATTGAATAAAAGAATAGAGTAGTAAAGTAAATAGTCAAAGTAGAAGTAGAAAAAGATAAGTACTAATTTCTTAGTTAGTTGTATCATTAACCATTTTTTTTTTGTGCGAGGAACTTACTATGAATCCACTTATTTCTGCTGCTTCCGTTATTGCTGCTGGATTGGCTGTAGGGCTTGCTTCTATTGGACCTGGGGTTGGTCAAGGTACTGCTGCGGGCCAGGCTGTAGAAGGTATTGCGAGACAACCAGAAGCAGAGGGCAAAATACGAGGTACTTTATTGCTTAGTCTGGCTTTTATGGAAGCTTTAACAATTTATGGACTGGTGGTGGCATTAGCTCTTTTATTTGCAAATCCTTTTGTTTAATGTTTCATTTAATCGTAGAATCAAAATGTAAAAAAAAAACTCTGGGAAGAACTGATTTGAGAATAAGGAATTAGCGGATTCACTCGCTTTCTTCCCTTTCGTTCTTAGTTTAGTAAAATGTGAAAATTTTTTTTCTTTTATCTTTTCCTTTGTATTGGTATTGTATTTTTATATTA